CATCAGAAATGATCCGATCTTTTTCATCGAGTGTGGACCAAAGATCTTGAGCGACCGATCCGGCAGAACAACTCAAAAGATAAAGAAGTATCGTGAATCTCTTCATGTTCGTTCTAAGTTCGAGGTACCATTTGTACAAATAAAAATCCCCCCCTACCGGACATCTATTATTCATATAGATAGATATAGGATCTATGGGGAAATTACTTAGAAATACATTTTGTGCGATAGCCCTTCCTATCTGATAGAAAAGGACCCTATGATTCTTAATCGATTTTAGATGGGGTCGAAAACGCCAAGTTGTTCTATGAAGAACTGATCTAATTGTATTCATTTCTATAATGGATTTCTTCTGTCCAATATGAATCGATAGGACATTATTGATAAATGCTCCAAGATCTCGTACATTGGAACCCATGGTTAGGGTCCCGAATCCATTAGCATGGAATATCTCCTTTTCCAAGTGAAATCCCCTAGTATATGAAAGAATGAAAAAGTACTTTCGTTGTTGTGGAGGAACAAGCCTTCGTACCTTAATGCATGTACTGAATTTATCCGGAGATATTAGACCGGGATCCACTTTTTGGGGAATATGAGTCGAAGCAATAACAAGAATCTTTCCAGTGGAACAATCCCTGGAGAGATAGTTCTCTAATAGAATGAGGTCTAAGAACTCCGACCGACGCACATCCAGATTATGAATGTTTGGAATCCATACTATGCAAGGAGACATTGTTTTTGCGAATTCTAATTGGATTTCGAATTGAATGATGATCTCAATATCAAGATTAAATTTAATTATCGTATCTATACACATATAATCTATAAGCTTAAGTAGCATCTTGATATTGAGATCATTCTTATTATCATTATCATTATAATTATAAATATTAAAGTAATCATCACTATCCTTAAGATCCTCCAAATGGTGCTCATCTACATTCTCTCCTCTATTTATAGCCATAATAGTTTGGACCTGAGAAAAAAGAGACTGAAGCTGAAACGGAATCCCTTCAATATACATATAAAGGTAATTAGCTGTATAGAAGAATTCATAAAAAAAAGCAGGATTCATGTCGATCTTGGTCGTAAATACCGTAATTAAAGGAACATAGGAGTTTGTCGCTAGGTGTTTGACCAAACAGGATCGTCCAATTCCTATAGAACCTATCACTAAAATATTTCTAGAACTAAAAGGGAATAAGCGGAGCGAAAAGGGAATTTCATGAGGAGATGGAGATGGGGAATGAAAACTATTGGCCCCCCCCGAGGTTTGTGAATCAGTGATTGTCTGATAATGAGCAAGGAATATCCGTCTTTCTGCTAAACAGGATCTATTGAACTTATAATTCATTATATCTTTTTGATGAATTATGGATCGTAATAAAATATATCCCGGTTGTTCAATCATTTGATAACCAGAGTCATTCTTGAATAAATGATCACTATGTGTCAGACTCAATAGAAGTTGATCAATTCTTTTTTCTGTCGTTAAGGTGGAGAACTGAATCAAGAAGTCTTTTTCTTTATCATCAATACAATCACTGTCCGCGACCAAGGATTCTATTTTACCATCAATAAAATAACCTTTCACGTTTTTTCTTTTTATTATTAATGAATACATCTCTTTAGTTGTACGACTTAGATGCCTCGTCTTTCTCGAAAAAATGATTGTATTGATGAGATTTGGTATGATACTTATGATACTTATGAGTTTTGGTATGATACTTATTGGTATGATATTCCAAGGAAAACGTATTAATTTGACCCCATGGGCAACCAATAGTATGTTGAAACCAAAAACCCGTATCCGTATTTCTTCCAGAAAATATTTGAATTTTTTAAGAAAAATGTTCAGAAAAACTGGAACTGGAAAGAGATTATTTGACCAGAAAGAAAGAGAATTCAGTTCAGATGTAGGATCAGATGTAGGATCCTGATCCAGAAATTCTTGCAATTCCGTTATGTATGATGGAATCGTCAAATATTTGATCTTTTCTAACTCTGTCTGTAACCTACTAAAGCTAAAGACTCGGGAAAAAAAGAGAAGATATATAGAAACGAGATATCCAGCAACAAGAAGAAGTAAAAAGATTGAATAGAAGAACTCCCGAGGATTTGTGGATATCAGATGTGCCCATATCAATACGGGTGACTCATTTTTTCGATGAATCTGTTCTTCGAACAGAATAAGATTAAGATTCTGTAAACATTGACTCGAAATCTCACTTATCAGAGTCCATTTTATCAGAGTCCATTGTGGAAGAATCTGTGGAAGAATCTTCTGAAGAATTGGCCGCGATAGATCTGATCCATGCATCATATCATGAAAAATGGATACAAATTTTTGATTGCTACTTAGTATCGGCATTAGTATCGGCATTAGTATCGGCAATGGGTCTGAAAGAATATCTAAAAGGGTGAATTTTAGATATTTGCACCCTGTCGAAGTAAGTAACCATGGCATATATGTTTGGAACAGATTCCATTTTGATAAATTTGAAAAAGCACTATCTCGTTTTTCTTTTTTATTTAGACGAAGACTCCGTTTTTTCCTCTTTCCGGATAGTAAATCTTCCTCAGAACATGGAATGTACATCAAACCACCCATGCTTGAATTGAAACTGAGATACTGATGCAAGTTATTCCCTTCTGAATCAGATAGATTCATATCTGAAAGAGGCTGACAATAAGTTCTTTCCAAATTTTGTATTTGTTCCTCTGCGAGAGGTGTTGCAGAAATATCTGCGATCGAGTAAATAGCTCTACGAACGAATGGATCGGACCAAATTGGAAAATGAAAATATTTGTACAATTTGTACAAGTTATACGTTTCATTACCACTTTGTGGGAAATCGTTAGGTATGAAGATGTCGGATACCTGTGACTCGATTGGTGAAATAACCTCTCTCTCCAAAAAAATATTTTCTTTTTTACCGACGTACAAAGAAAATATTTTTTTGCGAATGGACAAGATATTGAGGAATTGTCCATATGTAAGATCATAATTATTGATACGGGTCTTTTCCACATAAAAAGGGAATCCTTTGTTACAATAGAACCAGAAGTGATGTGGACCATTCAAGAATCGAAGTCGATGTGCTTTATAAAAAGCAGATATCAATGAACTTCTATGAAATGGTTTCACGGGATTCAGCCAATTGTCTCGATCGTGGGATATCATTGAGAAATATGAATCCATGTTCTCAAAGTATTTCCTGCGATTCTTTCGAGTATGGAATGAGTCAATCATCCGCTTTGGTATCTTTTTGAAAAAAGATGGTAATATTGTTCCTTCATTGATCAATAATTTCGGTCTTTGGGAAGTATCACGATCATCCACATCCAAGAAGAAGGGTTTCAATTTCTTCAAATGAACGATTTGAACACCTATGGATTCTAACAACTGATTGCAGAGTTGATCATTCGGACCTTTCCATTCATAGATGTGGATCTCGGAGCTATGAATGGGGATATTCCCGATACTAACAAAGAAAAAGGGAAGTAAGTTGGATAACTTGGATAAAAGTAACTTGGATAACTTGGATAACTTGGATAAACAGAAACTAAGTGACTTATAAAAATCTTTTTTGTCCATACCATCGAACCAATCAATCGAATATTGATTAAGACGTAATCGATCGAACACTACTTGCACTACTTGAAAAGGATTCTTCTGTTCAGAAACGAAATGTTCCAAATGTTCCTGTAAATTCTTGGTCCCATTGGACCATTTGTATCTATATACATCAGGATCCCGATTCATGGATCTCTCAATTCGCGAAATAAGAGGATCAAACCATTTATTCTGATTATTTTTCAAATTCGATAAATGTTGGTTGATCATATATTTCATTATAGTTATATGATTCAGAGTCTCATTTCCTATTTGATCCCTTTGAATTCCATATTCGAAGTTGCGATCGGATCTATTCATTAAAAAGAAAAAGAATCGATTCGATATATTTCTGATGTACCCATAGGTACTATATTGGATTTGAATCAGATTTCGGATCAATCTATATTGATTGATTGCCTTCATGATGTTGTTGCTAGCAAATACCGCTCCCAAATCATTCCCGCAGTAGATCCGGACCAATTTTTTTCTGATCCTTCGGGAAAAAGATTCACTCTCCTCATAAAAAGGAGGAGGTAAAACCAATAAAGATTTATTTTTCGATTCATCTCTGGAGTTGAATACCTCATTCAAGAATTTTTGTTGATCCAACCCGTAGGAATCCATAGAAAAGGAAAATCCCCTATAATACACCAGATCCGGCTCAGTTATTGATAGAGTGAATAGATCCGCCATTTCTGGGAATCTCTCTTCTGATTCAAAAAAATCCATTTTTGGATTTCTTTCATCTATTCCATGACCGGAACAAAGGGGGATACGCGTTACGCCACGATTTTTTGGAAAGAATGAAATCTTACCGGAACTGTCCATATCCGGGATGTGATATGGTTCCGAAGGATGAATTGAGACGGTATTTTGTAAATACGTAATGATCTTGAATATATCAACCATTTCTTTCTTTTCCGCTCGCCTGGAAGGGACAAAAGAAATATCTTGTTTTCTCTTAAACCATTTCTGATCTCTAGTGGACCTCTCAGTAGGATTCGAACCCAGATGAAGTTCTGACCATCTGTCAGAGAAAAAAGAACGAATTGATCTTGTAGGATTCCCAAGAAATTCTTCGATTTCTTCCGGAAATCTATTCCCAAGAAATTCTTCGATTTCTTCCGGAAATCGATCTGATTCTATCTCTGTTCGTTCCGTTTGAAGAACAGAAGGATCCCAAAGAATCGATTTCTCTTTGAATTGATGAATCTGTGTTTGATCGATCAATGTGTGATATTCTGAATCCTCATTTCTAACGGAATCAAAATGATCTCTGGATTGATCAGAAAAAGATCCTTTCCATTGGCTGGAATCCGTTACTTGAACGAAAATAGATCTTGTGGAATCATATTGAATATTTGACAATACATTCCGTACC